TCTTCTCCTTCATTATTATGAAATTCTATTGCCATTAGAATATTGATTAACAGACAATTAATAAAAAGAAAACTCTAATAGAAAATGAAACGGTCGACCCAGACATAGACGGTCGACCCAGGTGGATATACCCTATAAAATATAGGCGGTAGCGGGCGTAGTTCAATGTAGCGAGCGTAGTTCAGTGGTAAAACATCTCCTTGCCAAGGAGAAGATACGGGTTCGATTCCCGTCGCTCGCCAGCTTAATTTAGTAAGGTACTATGATAAAAAATTTAGTCTAGTTGACTACTTAACTACTTCTATTACTTAACTACTTAATTTAAATTAAGTAGTTGTTAGTCTAGTACTGTACCCCTTCCTATCTTATCCTTCCTTTGCACCCGACTCAAAAAAAAAAAGAGTGCTTCGGGGGCTAAAATCCAACTTTTCAAGAAAGTTCCCTAACCCGGGGATTCACCGAGATAAACGGTTTTAAAAGGGGATAGGCTATGCTTTTCTTTCATTTTTTTTTTTTTTTTTTCTGCTTGCTGAATAAAAAAAAGAGTTGGATACAGCCCTCTACCATATCTATACAAATAGAATAGATTTATACAAATAGAATAGTCCATTTATACGGACTGCTAAGTGCGGAGACGGGAATCGAACCCGTGACCTCAAGGTTATGAGCCTCGTGAGCTACCAAACTGCTCTACTCCGCTCTATAGGGTCGAAAACAGGTGGACGAAAAAGAAAAAGGTTGAATATAAGTCTCTGCCATGTCTAGACAAACAAATAGAATAGTCTTTTTCTACAAAATGGAGCGGGTAGCGGGAATCGAACCCGCATCGTTAGCTTGGAAGGCTAGGGGTTATAGTCGACGTTGGTTGATTTTTTTTAACGTCTCTAATTCAAAACCGAACATGAAATTTTGATTTCATTCGGCTCCTTTATGTGGATTCTCACCACTTAACATCTATGTCAGCTTTTCTGTCTGAATGGAACCAAAGCTCTCTGCTTTCTAGATGATCCCTATAGAGTAGGAGATAGAAATTCGCCTAAATATCTATCTAATCTACTTACTTCGTTCCCTAATTTCATTCAAGAGATCCTGAGGAAAAGAGTTGGGTTTCCACCGAGCTGAAACAATATACTCATGGTTCTAGTAAACCAAAACCATCGTTTTTTAGCTATTGGGCTTCTATTTCCTTTTTAAACAAAAGAAGATTTAGTTACGATTGGAAATAAACTTTTGTGTATCTTCATCCATGGATCCTTTACTCATATTTATTCAATCGGAATACTTATATGCAAAATTATGCTTCGCGACTCTGTACTCATAATCGAATTTGTATTTTGGGGTGAAAATTCAATTAGTCTTTGGATACTAATCGCGAGAATCTATATTCTTCCTCAATATGCTATTGAGAGGAAAGGGATTAAATCCTTTATAAGAACTAAAGTTTTCATCGGAATATGAATATAAAAAAACTTAAGGATGCCTTAAGTATATCATTTCAAATTCAGTTATTAATAGAACGAATCACACTTTTACCACTAAACTATACCCGCTACATGTAGATTATGATACCAACGCTACCCTTTGTCAAGGGTAGCCATTCGAAAAGGAGACTAATTCAACCTTATCAAATCAAACGGAGAAAGTTTATGGCAGTAGGGATTGGTACTTCAATCGCGAGCCTTTACTTTAGGATTTAGATAACCCCTCTCTAGTCTGTAAAATACATCTCTTCTTACCATGCCAATTGTGTATGAACCAAATGTATGCATTTTGATTAGGATCTATTCTACGGTTATGACTACAAGGATCATTATTTGTGAGGACGTAAATGGGCCAGATTGTTGTAAGAAATAGTTTGATTATTCCTACAATATACACTAAGAGATATAGGGGGGGGGGCAGTCCCCATAAATCCCTTTCTTCCTTTTCTTTTTTGTTCAGAATTGAACAAATAAATTGGGAAAGATGTTTTCTTCCTCCACTTATCATGAAATACGAGCTATAGGAAAGGAGTGAGATGACTTTAAAAAATTCATTATAGACTTCCTCTATCATTTGAGAGAAGCAACAAACAAAGAGTAATAACTTAAAAGAAAAGCGCGGATAGGAATCGACAGATTTACCTGAGAAAATTTACATCAGAGGACTCTGATGAGGACTCCTCAAACTCTTCATAAAGAGGATCCGGAAAGTCTCTGGTTAGTGGATCCTCCCCATTTACTAATTTCCTCTCCTCTTTTCCACTCAATTCTAGTTTATTAAATTCTTGTTTAAAAGAATCAAAGAAGATGAATAGAACTAAGCTAAAAACACATAAAAAAAGCATAGAGGACCAAGACCATTACCAAACGTTCCTCCTAAGAATCATATTGGGTATCCGTTCCCTTCCTTTTCACCCTAGGATCAGAAATCCAAAATCCTCCTTTTTCTAGTGTTCGGAAATGGAAAACCCTGAACCAGGAGGAGTTAGGTATGGTTTTTATTTTTTGTTGGGTGGTCAGTAGTATAATTTTTCTACTCTGCAGTATAAATTCGACTGCCAACTTTTTAGAATAAAATTAACTCCAACATAGTTTTGTTCCAAATTCACTAGAATCCTTGTAGAATAGTCAAGGACCCCATTTCCAAGGGGTACCTGTTGAAAATAGTTTAAACAAATCCGTCCAAAACTTTTTCCAAAAGATGCCTGTTAAAAAATGTTTCAATCTCTCACCAAAACAGATAAGAAGTATATCACTGAAAATTAATACCCAGCCATATGGGTATATGAAGAGCGCAAATTCCTTTATACCCCACCCAATTAGAATTAGGGGAAATAAAACATAAATGGACAAAGTTCTCATCATAAGATTGGCCAATAGAAGAAAAAAGTCCCTAATTCCGCAGAACATTCTGAGCACGTGAAAAGTGAATAGCCTAAGGATAAAAAAAGTCTATCATTTTTTAACAGCAGTTCTTATGGCCCCTTTGGCATTTTTGGCCCATTGTTATATCCGATTAAACAATTGATACATATTTGTTCTCCTCTTAAAAAAAAAGGAACTTCCAGGCTTTGGTGAGTTTTCCGAGATCGTGTTTACATACCTATGAACTTATTCACCTTCTTCAAGTGTATCCGATATATATAATAATTTTTGAGTGTGTCAACTCTCTGTTCACGTATTTTATTATACGTTATACGTATTTATTTATATAATAATAAAATACCTCTACTTTGTGCAAGATCTCGATATATATAAAAGAAAATCTCTACATATATCTCCATATATACATGTAATATGTACATTATTGCAGTAGACCCATATATAGTAAATGAAAGTGGCTAATTTTTGAAGAAAAAGCCCTTTTAACTCAGTGGTAGAGTAATGCCATGGTAAGGCATAAGTCATCGGTTCAAATCCGATAAAGGGCTTTTCACTTAGTGGTAGAGTAATGCTTTGGTAAGACATAAGTCATCGGTTCGAATCCGAGAAAGTACTTTTCTACAAAATCCATTCATTTTTTTTATGTCTCCATTTTTCGTGAATTTTATGACTTAGTTTAGTGCGAGATGCCAACATTTTTGGTCTGAACACTAAACGAAGCACAGAGTTTAAATTGCAAAAAAGAAATGAAATTGGACTCTTTTTCCTGTTAGAGCAATCAAATCAATACCTGTACTGAACTAATCTAGACTCCTTTTTATTAATCTATTCTTATTCTATACCCTTTAAACGAATTTCCTTAAAAAGTAGGGGATGATCCGTGAATTAACCTAACCCTCAACTAAAAAAATCCTATGAAAGCATAACAGAAAAGTAGTAAAGACTCTTTCCTTTGATCTAGTTATACTCGAAGAGTATATTGACAATTCAAAAAAACTGCTCATACTATCATTATAGTATAATGACGAGTGGTTGTATATGGCGCTATCGTCTAATTAATGATGCCCCTATCGTCTAGTGGTTCAGGACATCTCTCTTTCAAGGAGGCAGCGGGGATTCGACTTCCCCTGGGGGTAGGGAGTATTATAAAAAGAGGTTAATCATAGATTATCAAAAAGCCTAGAAAAAATTCTTCCTGGGTCGATGCCCGAGCGGTTAATGGGGACGGACTGTAAATTCGTTGACGATATGTCTACGCTGGTTCAAATCCAGCTCGGCCCAAAAATCTAGGGCTTCGTGAATATGAACTAAATCCATTATTTTGTATGGAAGAAAAAAAATGTCTGATCCATAGAAAGAAAGGATAAAGAGATATGGGTCAATTTTTTACTAATCCATATCTCTCTGATTGTTTATCTTATAAACAAAAGAGTTTTTCTTATGGAAAGCCAGATTATCATTTATTTTTAGGGATAAAAAACCGCGACATATTAGTTATGCCACTCTCACTATACCCACATATCCTATGTGGGTATGTAGTATATGATTCGTCTATTTCTTAGAGCACGACAGACAAATCGAATCTTCTTATGGTTCTATTTAAGAATAGGTATGCCATACACCCCGCAGGGATTGTAGTTCAATTGGTCAGAGCACCGCCCTGTCAAGGCGGAAGCTGCGGGTTCGAGCCCCGTCAGTCCCGAACTAGGGTTCAATGAATGGGCAAATTCATCTTTCCTTTTTTTTATAGATCTGCTCTCATCTTTAGACCCCAAAAAGCAGATATTGAGAGTAACCTAATAAAATAAAAACCAAGCAAACGCTCTTTTTCCTAAATTCAAATATGGGATCCTTTTTATTTAAATTAAAATCCCCTTTTCTCCATCTCATTTCTACTTCTACTGTTTATTTGGATGTCTATGTGACCCACTTTCTATGGGTCATATAATACATACATAATTGTATGTATAACTATAAGAAAAAGGAAGGGAAATTGGATAAGATAAGAAAGATTTTGGGTTATACATATAGAAAAGCAAAAGTCGAGAAGAATGAAAAATAGAATAGAGGGAGTTTCGAATCCAATCAAAAAACCTATTTTGGTCTTAGTATGGATAAGGGATCCTCCTATGTTATATTATTCCACTATCAACCATGAATTGATTTGATAGATCCAATATTCATAATATTGAATTGATTCAGTATTATCAGAATGCAAGTCCTTCCCTTAAATTTACAGGATACCCCTTTTTCCTCTCTATGGGATTACATCCCGAGTTATTGTGAAAAAAAAAATAAAGAGGTTATGGAAGTCAATATTCTCGCATTTATTGCTACTGCATTGTTCATTCTAGTTCCTACTGCCTTTTTACTTATTATTTATGTAAAAACAGCCAGCCAAAATGATTAATTGGAATTCCAATTAATCATTGAAGAAATGAAAAAGGATTAAAAAAAAAAAATCCAAGTCTTAAATGAAAGGATCCGGTTGGAATCATAATCTAAAGTGTGGTAGAAAGAGCTACATGTAGCTCTTTCTACCACACTTTAGATTCTCTCTATTATATTATCTTGAATCTACATCGAATCGATTAGTAGATTGAAATAGTAGTCTAATTCAACTGCTTTTTTCACTGCATCCACTTAATTTCAATCAAGTCAAAATAAAAAAAAAAAGAACTTAAATAATTTTCTAAGAATAAGAAAATAGTATAAATGGAAAATGTGCGATATGTTGTGAATAGCTTCGTGTAAAAAAGTTGAATTTTCTTATGTATAGAACTTTATTTTTACTCGCCACTTCTAGTGGAATAGAAATTCTGAATTACTATAAAAGAAAAGCCCTTTCTATTCTATTATACTGGAAGTAGAATAGAACGACTCTTTCTTACTTTCTTAAAAGAGTTTCTTACAAGAGTGAAACAAAACTAAAGAAAGAGAGAAAAATAAGTTTGGCAAACTTATTAATGCAAAACGATCAATTAAAGAAAAGAGTTGATACTACAATTCGACTACTCAATCAATTGGTAGTATCTCTAGAGTCCACTTCTCCCCCATACTACTAGCGAAAGAGAAAATGTAAAGACTACCATTAAAGCAGCCCAAGCGAGACTTACTATATCCATGTAAATTATGTCTCCTATTTCTATGAAGGAATTCTTCTACTATTGATCAATAATCATAGTGGAATCAAGTGTACAGAGTCAAAAGGCCATTCTGTCCTAAGACTATGGATGAATCCGTTAAAGGAATTTACTCCTAACAATTTCTTATATGATTTCTGGTAGAATTGGAGAGCATTAAGTATAAATATGATACATAGCCCTTTCCCTAAAAAAGAGTAGGGGGATGTCCTGAATAGAAGACGCGGAAATAGAGAAATTTTTTCTTCCGTTTGTTACTTTTTTATAAGCAAAGGGGGTAAGAATATACCATAAAATTAGGATAGATAAATATTTATAGGATACCTACCTTACCCATGTTTATTTTTTGACCTAAACCCTACTGCCCCGCTTTCTATCTTTCTATGAAAGAGTGAGGAGGCCCTATCCACAACCCCGAATTTTTTTTTGATCAGCCTATTCAATCTAATTCTCGACAGAATCAGTAGCCTTTACTTTAGTGTATGTAGGTAGCATAAGATGTACCATTCATAATTGGGAAGTCTTGATATTTCTTCGCGAAGTCCCTTCTTCAATCTTAGATTGAAAAAAGACTGCTCCTTAGGAACCTTTGGATACGAAGATTTCTGACATCTTAGTCTCGTAGTTTTAAATTCCCGAATCGAATCAATTTAAATTAATAAAAGAATAAGGAAACGCTACCTCATCCCTATTGGTAGCCGTTTGGACCACTGCCGACAAAACAAACCCTAGCTTGAGGATAGAACTATGCTATGGATTCTCCAAATCCAGTATCGCCAGACCTAGTTACTCTCGTGCCTCAACTTATAGAGGTAGGAATTTGTAGGGTTTGATCAGTACTATAAATAAAATCCTAAGTATTTTATTGATCAGGCGGCACCCAGATTTGAACTGGGGGTAAAGGATTTGCAGTCCCCTGCCTTACCACTTGGCCATGCCGCCAAAAAATCTGATCTAAAATCGAGAAAAGAACAAGTATTCATTTACATTTTTTTATTTTATTTTGAATCTAATTCTACTTACTTTTTTCTAATCTTTTTCAAAAAAAGGATTTCTGCTTTTTTGGATCCAGTTTCGCTTATTCTCCTCGATGGATTCTATCTTAAAACACACATTGCTAACACTAGAAAACTTCCCTTTTCTTTCTATTCTATTGACATGACAAAGGAGAAAAAGTGGATTTCCAGTCACAGGCTGCAAAATTCAGAACAAATTAGAACCATTAACTATAATTTTAATTTTCTTTTTTTTGAATTGCAGTAGTGAACGACTCTTAAATCGGTATTCTCCCCCCCTCCATTATTTTTAATGAATGGCATAAAGAATAAATGTTTCCCTAATCTGTATATAGGGAAATTCCAGGTCCAAACAGCATTATTATCCATGGATCCCCCTTATGTACATATCCCTATGGGGAATCGTGCTTTCATTTTTCATTGCATTAAATATCTTGAATAAAAAAAAGAGGGAATTTGCTCTGATATAGATTATGGCTTGTCCTTCTTGGCCCAACTAAGTGCAATTATGATAAAAGAAAGGATATGTAGATAGGTGGATAACTAGATTGGCAAGTACTTAAAAAATAAAGTAAATACTTTATTTTAGGATTCTACAACGAAATCCTTTATTTTCCAGCAATTCTCTACTACTACGAAACAAAAAAGAACCTTCAAATTCTTTTTGAAAATGAAACTAAGCGTGCTATTCTAAAGTCAAACTTTCTAGTGCTTATAAATTATTATGGCTTTATCCCTTTCATAGAAAGGAGATAAAACGAGAAATCTTTGCTATCCAATCTTTTTAGAATCTCATAAAGTTTAAGTGGCAGAATTTTTCTCTAGGACTGTTTTATCAATTCATTTTTATTCCATTTCTACCCTGCTAAATTCGAATTTTCGTCGAAATTGTCTCTATTCATATGTATGAAATACATATATGAAATACATATGTGGAGTTCCCTAGAATTTCATGTGATTCAGTAAACAGAATATAGATTCCATGATTGCTAGATTGATCCGTAGGGATTGATGAAGAGTGAGCTGATAATGGAATTTTTCTTCGATAAATAGGAAACTTAAGATTAAAATGCTCCGGAATGGAAATGAGGGAATGTCCACAATACCCGGATTTAGTCAGATCCAATTCGAGGGATTTTGTAGATTCATTAATCAAGGCTTGGCAGAAGAACTTGAGAAGTTTCCAACAATTAAAGATCCAGATCACGAAATTGCATTTCAATTATTTGCGAAAGGATATCAATTGCTAGAACCCTCGATAAAAGAAAGGGATGCTGTGTATGAATCACTTACCTATTCTTCCGAATTATATGTATCTGCGAGATTAATTTTTGGTTTCGATGTGCAAAAGCAAACCATTTCTATTGGAAACATTCCTATAATGAATTCCTTAGGAACCTTTATAATAAATGGAATATACCGAATTGTGATCAATCAAATATTGCTAAGTCCTGGTATTTACTACCGCTCGGAATTAGACCACAAGGGAATTTCTATATACACCGGGACTATAATATCAGATTGGGGAGGAAGGTCGGAATTAGCAATTGATAAAAAAGAAAGGATATGGGCTCGCGTGAGTAGAAAACAAAAGATATCTATTTTAGTTCTATCATCAGCTATGGGTTCAAATCTAAGAGAAATTTTAGATAATGTTTCCTACCCCGAAATTTTCTTGTCTTTCCCGAATGCTAAGGAGAAGAAGAGGATTGAGTCAAAAGAAAAAGCTATTTTGGAGTTTTATCAACAATTTGCTTGTGTAGGTGGGGACCTGGTATTTTCGGAATCCTTATGCGAGGAATTACAAAAGAAATTTTTTCAACAAAAATGTGAATTAGGAAGAGTTGGTCGACGAAATATGAATCGGAGACTGAATCTTGATATCCCTCAGAACAATACATTCTTGTTACCACGAGATGTATTGGCCGCTACGGATCATTTGATTGGAATGAAATTTGGAACAGGTATACTTGACGATGACGATATGAATCACTTGAAAAATAAACGTATTCGTTCGGTTGCGGATCTGTTACAAGATCAATTCGGACTGGCTCTTGGCCGTTTACAACATGCGGTTCAAAAAACTATCCGTAGAGTATTCATACGTCAATCGAAACCGACTCCACAAACTTTGGTAACTCCAACTTCAACTTCGATTTTATTAATAACTACTTATGAGACCTTTTTTGGCACATATCCCTTATCTCAAGTTTTTGATCAAACCAATCCATTGACACAAACGGTTCATGGGCGAAAAGTGAGTTGTTTGGGTCCTGGAGGATTGACGGGGAGAACTGCAAGTTTTCGGAGCCGAGATATTCATCCGAGTCACTATGGGCGTATTTGTCCAATTGACACGTCCGAAGGAATCAATGTTGGACTTACCGGATCGTTAGCTATTCATGCGAGAATTGATCACTGGTGGGGATCTATAGAGAGTCCGTTTTATGAAATATCTGAGAAAGCAAAAGAAAAAAAAGAGAGACAGGTGGTTTATTTATCACCAAATAGAGATGAATATTATATGATAGCAGCAGGAAATTCTTTGTCCTTGAATCAGGGTATTCAGGAAGAACAAGTTGTTCCAGCTAGATACCGTCAAGAATTCCTGACTATTGCATGGGAACAGATTCATGTTAGAAGTATTTTCCCTTTCCAATATTTTTCTATTGGGGGTTCTCTCATTCCTTTTATTGAGCATAATGATGCGAATCGGGCTTTAATGAGTTCTAATATGCAACGCCAAGCAGTTCCACTTTCTCGGTCCGAGAAGTGCATTGTTGGAACTGGATTGGAACGCCAAACAGCTCTAGATTCGAGGGTTTCCGTTATAGCCGAACGCAAGGGAAAGATCATTTCTAGTGATAGTCATAAGATACTTTTATCGAGTAGTGGGAAGACTATAAGTATTCCTTTAGTTGCCCATCGGCGTTCTAACAAAAATACTTGTATGCACCAAAAACCTCGGGTTCCACGGGGTAAATCCATTAAAAAAGGGCAAATTTTAGCGGAGGGAGCAGCTACAGTTGGTGGGGAACTTGCTTTAGGAAAAAACATTTTAGTAGCTTATATGCCCTGGGAGGGTTACAATTTTGAAGACGCAGTACTAATTAGCGAACGTTTGGTATATGAGGATATTTATACTTCTTTTCACATCCGAAAATATGAAATTCAGACGGATACGACAAGCCAAGGCTCCGCTGAAAAAATCACTAAAGAAATACCACATCTAGAAGAACATTTACTCCGCAATTTGGACAGAAATGGAGTTGTGAAGTTGGGATCCTGGGTAGAAACTGGCGATATTTTAGTAGGTAAATTAACGCCTCAGATAGCGAGCGAATCGTCGTATATCGCGGAAGCTGGATTATTACGGGCTATTTTTGGTCTTGAGGTATCCACTTCAAAAGAAACTTCTCTCAAACTACCTATAGGTGGAAGAGGGCGCGTTATCGATGTGAAATGGATCCAGAGGGACCCCCTTGACATAATGGTTCGTGTATATATTTTACAGAAACGTGAAATCAAAGTTGGGGATAAAGTAGCCGGAAGACACGGGAATAAGGGGATCATTTCCAAAATTTTGCCTAGGCAAGATATGCCCTATTTGCAAGATGGAACACCTGTTGATATGGTCTTCAATCCCTTAGGAGTACCCTCACGAATGAATGTGGGACAAATTTTTGAAAGTTCACTCGGATTAGCAGGGGATCTGCTAAAGAAACATTATAGAATAGCACCCTTTGATGAGAGATATGAGCAAGAGGCTTCAAGAAAACTTGTGTTTTCGGAATTATATGAAGCCAGTAAACAAACAAAAAATCCATGGGTATTTGAACCCGAGTACCCGGGAAAAAGCAGAATATTTGATGGAAGAACAGGAGATCCCTTCGAACAGCCTGTTCTAATAGGGAAGTCCTATATCTTAAAATTAATTCATCAAGTTGATGAGAAAATTCATGGACGTTCTACTGGGCCCTACTCACTTGTTACCCAACAACCCGTTAGAGGAAGAGCCAAGCAAGGGGGACAACGAGTAGGAGAAATGGAAGTTTGGGCTTTAGAAGGATTTGGTGTTGCTCATATTTTACAAGAGATACTTACTTATAAATCTGATCATCTTATAGCTCGCCAAGAAATACTTAATGCTACGATCTGGGGAAAAAGAGTGCCTAATCACGAGGATCCTCCAGAATCTTTTCGAGTGCTCGTTCGAGAACTACGATCTTTGGCTCTAGAACTGAACCATTTCCTTGTATCTGAGAAGAACTTCCAGGTTAATAGGGAGGATGTTTGATCGGAATAAATATAAATTCTTTTCTTATTTCTATTTTATGATTGACCAATATAAACATAAACAACTTCAAATTGGACTCGTTTCCCCTCAACAAATAAGGGCTTGGGCTAAAAAAATCCTACCTAATGGGGAAGTCGTTGGCGAAGTCACAAGGCCCTCCACTTTTCATTATAAAACCGATAAACCAGAAAAAGATGGATTGTTTTGCGAAAGAATCTTTGGACCCATAAAAAGCGGAATTTGTGCTTGTGGAAATTCTCGAGCGAGTGTAGCTGAAAACGAAGACGAAAGATTTTGTCAAAAATGCGGGGTAGAATTTGTGGATTCTCGGATACGAAGATATCAAATGGGCTACATAAAACTGGCATGTCCAGTGACTCATGTGTGGTATTTGAAAGGTCTTCCTAGTTATATCGCGAATCTTTTAGATAAACCCCTTAAGAAATTGGAGGGCTTAGTATATGGCGATTTCTCTTTTGCTAGGCCCAGCGCTAAAAAACCTACTTTCTTACGATTACGGGGTTTATTCGAAGATGAAATCTCATCCTGTAACCACAGTATTTCTCCCTTTTTTTCTACCCCAGGCTTTGCAACATTTCGAAATCGGGAAATTGCGACAGGAGCAGGTGCTATTAGAGAACAATTAGCGGATTTGGATTTGCGAATTATTATAGAGAATTCCTTGGTTGAATGGAAAGAATTAGAAGACGAGGGGTATAGTGGAGATGAATGGGAAGATAGAAAAAGACGAATAAGAAAAGTTTTTTTGATTAGACGCATGCAATTGGCGAAACATTTTATTCAAACAAATGTAGAACCAGAATGGATGGTTTTGTGCTTATTACCGGTTCTTCCTCCCGAATTGAGACCCATTGTTTATAGGTCTGGGGATAAAGTAGTGACTTCGGATATTAATGAACTTTATAAGAGAGTTATCCGTCGGAACAACAACCTTGCCTATCTATTAAAAAGAAGTGAATTAGCACCAGCAGATTTAGTAATGTGCCAGGAAAAATTGGTACAAGAAGCCGTGGATACACTTCTTGATAGCGGGTCCCGCGGGCAACCGACAAGGGATGGTCACAATAAAGTATACAAATCACTTTCAGATGTAATTGAGGGTAAAGAGGGGAGGTTTCGCGAGACTCTGCTTGGGAAACGGGTCGATTACTCGGGGCGTTCTGTCATTGTTGTGGGTCCTTCGCTTTCATTACATCAATGTGGATTACCTCTCGAGATAGCAATAAAGCTTTTTCAGCTATTTGTAATTCGCGATTTAATCACGAAACGTGCTACTTCTAATGTCAGGATTGCTAAAAGGAAAATATGGGAAAAGGAACCCATTGTATGGGAAATACTTCAAGAAGTTATGCGGGGACATCCTGTACTGTTGAACAGAGCGCCTACCCTGCATAGATTAGGCATACAGGCCTTCCAACCCACTTTAGTAGAGGGGCGTACTATTTGTTTACATCCATTAGTATGCAAGGGTTTCAATGCGGACTTTGATGGGGATCAAATGGCTGTTCATCTACCTTTATCCTTGGAAGCTCAGGCGGAAGCCCGTTTACTTATGTTTTCTCATATGAATCTCCTGTCTCCCGCTATTGGAGATCCTATTTGCGTGCCAACCCAAGACATGCTTATCGGACTTTATGTATTAACGATTGGAAACCGTCGAGGTATTTGTGCAAATAGATATAATAGTTGCGGAAACTCTCCAAATAAAAAAGTAAACTACAATAATAACAATTATTATAAGTATACGAAAGATAAAGAACCCCATTTTTCTAGTTCCTATGATGCACTGGGAGCTTATAGACAGAAACGAATCGGTTTAAACAGTCCCTTGTGGCTCCGATGGAAACTAGATCAACGCATCGTTGGGGCAAGAGAAGTTCCGATTGAAGTTCAATATGAATCTTTTGGGACTTATCATGAGATTTATGCCCACTATCTGGTAGTGGGAAATAGAAAAAAAGAAATCCGTTCTATATACATTCGAACCACTCTTGGTCATATTTCTTTTTATAGAGAAATAGAGGAAGCCATACAAGGATTTAGTCGGGCCTATTCATACACTATCTAAACAAGGAAGTTAGATTCGGCAATGCCCCTTTCGGGGGGCATTCCGATTTCACTAGTACCATCTTTTTTGCCGCGCAAATCCAGATTGAGGAAAGGGAGTAAATTAAGTTTTCGAATCACTGACTCAGGCCCATTGTCGAATCCTACTCAGCAATTGTCGAATCCTACTCAGCTAAAAAAGGGGGTACTTATGTATGGCGGAACGGGCCAACTTGGTCTTTCATAATAAAGAAATAGACGGAACTGCTATGAAACGACTTATTAGCAGATTAATAGATCATTTCGGAATGGGATATACATCCCATATACTGGATCAAATAAAGACTCTGGGCTTCCATCAAGCCACTACTACATCGATTTCTTTAGGAATCGAGGATCTTTTAACAATACCCTCTAAAGGATGGTTAGTCCAAGATGCGGAACAACAGAGTTTTCTTTTGGAGAAACACTATTATTATGGGGCTGTACACGCGGTAGAAAAATTACGCCAATCCGTTGAGATATGGTATGCTACAAGTGAATATTTGAAACAAGAAATGAATTCAAATTTTCGAATAACGGATCCTTCTAATCCAGTCTATCTAATGTCTTTTTCAGGAGCCAGAGGAAATGCATCTCAGGTACACCAATTAGTAGGTATGAGAGGGTTAATGGCGGATCCTCAAGGACAAATGATTGATTTACCTATTCAAAGCAATTTACGCGAGGGACTTTCTTTGACAGAATATATAATTTCCTGCTACGGAGCCCGAAAAGGGGTTGTAGATACTGCTGTACGAACAGCGGATGCTGGCTATCTTACACGTAGACTTGTTGAAGTGGTTCAACATATTATTGTGCGTAGAAGAGATTGTGGTACTATCCGAGGTATTTCTGTAAGTCCTCAAAATGGGATGACGGAAAAAATTTTTGTCCAAACACTAATTGGTCGTGTATTAGCAGACGATATATATATTGGTTCACGATGCATTGCTGCTCGAAATCAAGATATTGGAATTGGATTAGTCAATCGATTCATAACTGCCTTTCGAGCACAACCGTTTCGAGCACAACCAATATATATTAGAACCCCCTTTACTTGCCGGAGCACATCTTGGATCTGTCAATTATGTTATGGGCGGAGTCCCACTCATGGGGATCTGGTCGAATTGGGGGAAGCTGTAGGTATTATTGCGGGTCAATCAATTGGGGAGCCAGGGACTCAACTAACATTAAGAACTTTTCATACTGGTGGAGTATTCACAGGGGGTACTGCCGACCTTGTACGATCCCCCTCGAATGGAAAAATCCAATTCAATGAGGATTTAGTTCACCCCACACGTACCCGTCATGGACAACCTGCTTTTCTATGCTATATAGACTTGCATGTAACTATTCAGAGTCAGGATATTCTACATAGTGTGAATATTCCGTTAAAAAGCTTGATTCTAGTGCAAAATGATCAATATGTAGAATCCGAACAAGTAATTGCGGAGATTCGTGCCGGAACATCTACTTTGCATTTTAAAGAAAAGATACAAAAGCATATTTATTCCGAATCAGACGGGGAAATGCACTGGAGTACTGATGTTTACCATGCGCCCGAATATCAATATGGTAATCTTCGTCGATTACCAAAAACAAGCCATTTATGGATATTGTCAGTAAGTATGTGCAGATCCAGTATAGCATCTTTTTCGCTCCACAAGGATCAAGATCAAATGAATACTTATTCTTTTTCTGTTCATGGAAGATATATCTTTGACCTATCCATGGCTAATGATCAAGTAAGCCATAGACTGTTGGATACTTTTGGTAAAAAAGATAGGGAAATTCTTGATTATTTAACGCCAGATCGAATCGTGTCCAACGGTCATTGGAATTTTGTCTATCCTTCTATTCTTCAAGATAACTCGGATTTGTTGGCGAAAAAGCGAAGAAATAGGTTCGTCGTTCCATTACAATATAATCAAGAACAAGAGAAAGAGCTAATATCCTGTTCGGGTATTTCAATTGAAATACCCTTTATGGGTGTTTTACGTAGAAATACTATTTTTGCTTATTTTGACGATCCACGATACAGAAAAGATAAAAGGGGTTCAGGAATTGTTAAATTTAGATATAGGACCCTAGAAGAAGAGTATAGGACTCGAGAGGAAGACTCAGAGGAAGAATATGAGAGCCCAGAGAACGGATATAAGACTCGAGAGGGAGAGGGCGAATATGAAATCCTAGAAGACAAATATAGGACTCTAGAGGACGAATATGAAACCCTAGAAGATGAATATGGGATCCTAGAGGACGAATATAGGACTCTAGAGAAAGACTCAGAGAAAGACTCAGAGGAAGAATACGGGAGCCCAGAGAACGGATATAAGACTCGAGAGGGAGAGGGCGAATATGAAATCCTAGAAGACAGATATAGGACTCTAGAGGAAGACTCAGAAGAAGAATATGGGAGCTCTAAAGATGGCTCAGAGAAGGAATATGGGATTTTAGAAGAAGACTCAGAGGAAGACTCAGAAGACGAATATGGGGGCCCGGAGGAAGATTCCATCTTAAAAAAAGAGGGTTTTATTGAGCATCGAGGAACAAAAGAATTTAGTCTAAAATACCAAAAAGAAGTAGATCGGTTTTTTTTCATTCTTCAAGAACTGCATATCTTGCCGAGATCCTCACTCCTAAAGGTACTTGACAATAGTATTATTGGAGTCGATACACAACTCACAAAAAATACAAGAAGTCAACTAGGCGGATTGGTCCGAGTGAAGAGAAAAAAAAGCCATACAGAACTCAAAATCTTTTCCGGAGATATTCATTTTCCTGAAGAGGCGGATAAGATATTAGGTGGCAGTTTGATACCACCAGAAAGAGAAAAAAAGGACTCTAAGGAATCAAAAAAAAGGAAAAATTGGGTTTATGTTCAACGGAAAAAAATTCTTAAAAGCAAGGAAAAGTATTTTGTTTCGGTTCGACCTGCAGTCGCATATCAAATGGACGAAGGGAGAAATTTAGCAACACTTTTCCCGCAGGATCTCCTGCAAGAAGAGGATAATCTCCAACTTCTACTTGTCAATTTTATTTCTCATGAAAATAGCAAGTTAACTCAAAGAATTTATCACACGAATAGTCAATTCGTTCGAACTTGCTTAGTAGTGAATTGGGAACACGAAGAAAAAGAGGGGGCTCGTGCTTCTCTTGTTGAGGTAAGAACAAATGATCTGATTCGCGATTTCCTAAGAATTGAGTTAGTCAAGTCTACTACTTCGTATACACGAAGAAGGTATGATAGGACAAGTGTAGGACTGATTCCCAATAATAGGTTAGATCGCAACAATACCAATTCCTTTTATTCCAAGGCGAAGATTCAATCACTTAGCCAACATCAAGAAGCTATTGGCACCTTGTTGAATCGAAATAAAGAATATCCCTCTTTGATGATTTTGTCGGCATCCAACTGTTCTCGAATTGGTTTATTCAAGAATTCAAAATATCCCAATGCGGTAAAAGAATCGAATCCTAGAATTCCTATTCGAGATATTTTTGGGCTCTTAGGCGCTATTGTACCTAGTATATCAAATTTTTATTCATCTTACTATTTATTAACACATAATCGGATCTTGTTAAAAAAATACTTGTTCCTTGAAAATTTGAAACAAACCTTCCAAGTACTTCAAAGACTTAAATACTCTTTAATAGACGAAAATCAAAGGATTTCTAATTTCAACAGTAACATCATGTTGGAGCCATTCCATTTGAATTGGCACTTTCTCCATCATGACTCATGGGAAGAGACACCGGCAATAATTCACCTTGGGCAATTTATTTGTAAAAATGTATGTCTATTTAAATCGCACATAAAAAAATCTGGTCAAATTTTCATTGTTAATATGGACTCCTTTGTTCTAAGAGCAGCTAAGCCTTATTTGGCCACTATAGGAGCAACTGTTCATGGTCATTATGGAAAAATCCTTTACAAAGGAGATAGGTTAGTTACGTTTATATATGAAAAATCAAGATCTAGTGATATAACGCAAGGTCTTCCAAAAGTAGAACAAATCTTCGAAGCGCGTTCAATTGATTCACTATCGTCGAATCTCGAAAGGAGAATTGAGGATTGGAATGAACGTATACCAAGAATTCTTGGGGTTCCCTGGGGATTCTTGATTGGAGCTGAGCTAACCATAGCCCAAAGTCGTATCTCTTTGGTTAATAAGATACAAAAGGTTTATCGATCCCAAGGGGTACAGATCCATAATAGACATATAGAGATTATTATACGCCAAGTAACATCAAAAGTAAGGGTTTCCGAAGATGGAATGTCTAATGTTTTTTTACCTGGGGAATTAATAGGACTATTGCGAGCGGAACGAGCAGGGCGGGCTTTAGATGAATCGATCTATTATCGGGCAATCTTATTGGGAATAACAAGGGCTTCCCTGAATACCCAAAGTTTCATATCTGAAGCAAGTTTTCAAGAAACTGCTCGAGTTTTAGCAAAAGCTGCCCTACGAGGTCGTATTGATTGGTTGAAAGGCCTGAAAGAAAACGTAGTTCTGGGGGGGATTATACCTGTTGGTACCGGATTCCAAAAATTTGTGCATCGTTCCCCACAAGACAATAACCTTTATTTCGAAATTCAAAAAAAAAATCTATTCGCGTCGGAAATGAGAGATATTTTGTTTCTCCATACAGAATTAGTTTCTTCTGATTCTGACGTAACAAACAATTTCTATGAAACATCAGAAGCCCCGTTTACCCCTATTTATACGATTTAAGTATACATAAAGCAATTTTATTTTACTTTAATTTAAACTATACTTTTGACCTTAGAATGCTAACAGGTCTGATTTTTTTTGTATTTAAATTAAGTAAAATAAAAGAAGTGAGTTAATTCATTAAGGCTATGTTTATACCGTGTATCAATGGTCAATTCTGAGTAGAAGGTTCCATCGGAACAATTATTATTTATTTCAAGTTATTTCGGCTCTTTCTTAATCTTCAAAAAGAAATTAATTCCGTAATGGTAAGACGAAAAAAAGAAAAAAAAAGGAAGTGTGGAAAAAATGACAAGAAGATATTGGAACATCAATTTGAAAGAGATGATAGAAGCAGGAGTTCATTTTGGTCATGGTATTAAGAAATGGAATCCTAAAATGGCCCCTTACATCTCGGCAAAGCGTAAAGGTACTCATATTACAAATCTCGCTAGAACAGCTCGTTTTTTATCAGAAGCTTGTGATTTAGTTTTTGATGCAGCAAGTCAGGGAAAAAGTTTCTTAATTGTCGGTACCAAAAAAAGAGCAGCGGATTTAGTAGCATCAGCTGCAATAAGATCTCGTTGTCATTATGTTAATAAAAAGTGGTTCAGTGGTATGTTAACGAATTGGTCGATTACCAAAACTAGACTTTCTCAATTTAGAGACTTAAGAGCAGAAGAAAAAATGGGAAAATTCCACCATCTCCCAAAAAGAGATGCGGCAATCTTAAAGAGAAAATTATCTACCTTGCAAAGATATCTCGGCGGGATCAAATATATGACGAGGTTGCCTGACATTGTGATCGTCCTTGATCAGCAAAAAGAGTATATAGCTCTTCGGGAATGTGCCATTTTGGGGATTCCTACTATTTCTTTAGTCGATACAAATTGTGACCCAGATCTCGCGAATATATCGATTCCTGCCAACGATGACACTATGACTTCAATTCGATTAATTCTTAACAAATTAGTATTTGCAATTTCTGAGGGCCGTTCTCTCTATATAAGAAATCGTTGATTAAGAAGAATAGTGAATTCTTAAGCAACTGCGTATATTTATAGGATCCGTTACTATTCTTTTTTGTTTTGCATAGATAAAAGAAGGCGAATATTGATATATATTAGGGGGTATTGATATATATTATCATCTGATGTGATTTCTTGGTATCCTAAATATAAGATTAATACTTCAAGTTGCTGAGTTGAGAAAGAGATGCTTGAATCAAAAGAATTCCTTTTTTGAAGTTCAATTTTTATCAGAGGACAATATGAATATTACACCATGTTCCATTAAAACATTCAAGGGGTTATATGATATATCGGGTGTAGAAGTAGGCCAACACTTCTATTGGCAAATAGGAGGTTTTCAAATTCATGCCCAAGTACTCATCACTTCTTGGGTCGTAATTACTATTTTGCTAGGTTCAGTTATCATAGCTGTTCGGAATCCACAAACCATCCCGACCGACGGTCAGAATTTCTTCGAATATGTCCTTGAGTTTATTCGAGACTTGAGCAAAACTCAGATTGGAGAAGAATATGGTCCCTGGGTTCCCTTTATTGGAACTATGTTCCTTTTTATTTTTGTTTCGAATTGGTCAGGTGCTCTTTTACCTTGGAAAATTATAGAGTTACCTCATGGGGAATTAGCAGCGCCCACAAATGATATAAATACTACTGTTGCTTTAGCTTTACTAACATCAGCGGCATATTTTTATGCGGGTCTTAGCAAAAAAGGGTTGAGTTATTTCGAGAAATATATTAAACCAACCCCAATCCTTTTACCAATTAACATCCTAGAAGATTTCACAAAACCATTATCGCTTAGTTTTCGACTTTTCGGAAATATATTGGCGGATGAATTAGTCGTTGTTGTTCTTGTTTCTTTAGTCCCCTTAGTAGTCCCTATACCGGTCATGTTTCTTGGATTATTTACAAGCGGTATTCAAGCTCTTATTTTTGCAACGTTAGCCGCAGCCTATATAGGTGAATCCATGGAAGGTCATCATTGAATTGGCTCATTTTCGAAATAGTCTTTTTTTTTAGCTTAGCCCAATTCATGCATGATTCCGGATAATTCTCTTAGTTGGAAAACTAAATATTTCGAAATGTGTATGAATATACAACCTAGAGTTGTAGGGGAGAGAATAGACTATATTACGGAAGAGGTAAAGTATATATGCATTCAGGGAGTCGGAGTCAGGTTAGATCTATATCCTTAATGCCTATAAGACAGTCATCTTTTGTGCGGCTTTCTAAGGAATGATTTTAGAATCGGATTCAATAGAAAATGAGAAAATACGCAAAAAAAATAGAAGAAACAAATGTATATGGGATTTTTTTATTCCTAAGTTAGATTCATTATCTAATCCGATATATAGAATTCCCTTCTATATGGAACTGGATTCCATATCTAGTTCTATGCAGCATATTGTTATCAATTGTATATCTTGATTTGATTCCTATTGGATTTGGATTAGTTCGATTTCAATAGGGGTTCTTCCTGTATTTCGTCTTTTATTATGTTAGATGAAGGGGAAAAAATGAGAACTCTGGGATATCGAAGAGTAAAAAAGGATGAAAGAGTGATTGGTTGAAAAGAAAGAGAAATAGAATAATGAGAATCTTATGGATTTACACAAAACTCTAAGATTAGAAACTAAAAACGAGATCTAGAAGTAATTCAGAGGATTTCGATTATCATTTATTTGTACTTATTAGTTACTTTTACCTAATAGAGCTTAGAAGTTAGAAGTAATAATTTCTTGGTTGATTGTATCCTTAACCATTTCTTTTTTTTTTTGACACGAGGAACTCACCATGAATCCACTAATTGCTGCTGCTTCCGTTATTGCTGCTGGATTGGCCGTAGGGCTTGCTTCTATTGGGCCCGGAGTTGGTCAAGGTACTGCTGCAGGACAAGCTGTAGAAGGTATTGCGAGACAGCCAGAAGCAGAAGGTAAAATACGAGGTACTTTATTGCTTAGTCTAGCTTTTATGGAAGCTTTAACAATTTATGGACTGGTTGTGGCACTAGCACTTTTATTTGCGAATCCTTTTGTTTAATCCTAAAAAAGAAAATGAGTCCTTTAGATTAGATACTTTTTTCTTTTTTTTAGTACATTGGCATTTGCTTCTGTAATTACAAGTATATCAATACTTTACTCCTATTTATTATATTATTCCGGGAATTTTTTATTTATCGGAACAGACAATACCCCAGGAACCCCAGGAAGGGCTGATTTGAGCATGATCAATTTAGAGGATACGCTAGCCCTCTTCCTTCCCGTTCTTAGTTTAGGACAGTGGAAAGTCTTTTTACTTTTAGTTTAGGAATTTTGGGAACATTTCATTTCAACAAAGGAGATTTTTCACAGGTCAAACGAGACCTAAGACTTAATCTAAAAGAAATTATTAGATTAAATCTATTTGCATAAAAAAAAATTGCATTAAAAAAACCGATCAAAAAAGGGCGAGCAAAGTAAGTGATCGAAAAACTTTCTTCTTTGTTCGTCCTATCTATAAGAGGAGAGCATATGAAAAATGTAACCCATTCTTTCGTTTTTTTAGCTCACTGGCCATTCGCTGGGAGTTTCGGGCTTAATACCGATATTTTAGCAACAAATCTAATAAATCTAACTATAGTGGTTGGTGTATTGATTTTTTTTGGAAAGGGAGTGTGTGCGAGTTGTCTATTTCAAGAATAGATTGGATCTATCCGGCTGCACTTTAGAATATTTTTTAGTATTTTTTTGTATAAATAAGAAAAGGTGCACGATCTCGACGAATTACTTCTGAATAACTTCTGAAATCATATGGAAGAACCATAGCATTTCGCGACTCATTGGTAAATTTACTTTGATTCTCTATAGACCAATAATGTGAGACCATTAACACGGTTAAAGCTAAACTGCTTGAAGTCCGGGCAAAAGGAGGTACTCTTTCTACAACTACATTAGTATTAGTCTCGAAATGCTTTAAATGGGAAATAGCTAGTGTGGAATTTATCTGATATAGAACACTCATATCGATAAAATAGTTTGAACTATTTACTAGAAGGGCACCCAGCCCTTTTTCCAATGCCGAATCGACGACCTATGTATAAAAAAAAAAGAGAAATTTTTTGGATTTGAAGAAAAAATAAAAGGAATTGTATCAATTTGGATTTTCCATTTATTTAGTTTGTTTTTCTTAATGAAATTGAAATTATTAACTAACAGAGCAAACACAAATAAAGAAACAACTTTGCTGACCATGATAGATTTTTATCTAGTTGGAAGAGTCCTCATTCATCTAGTCTTATATAAGTTTGGGTATATAGAAATACAAACAGAAAAGAGAGGATAGAGGATAT